GGGCTTATTCGATCTAATCGTACCACGTAATCCTTTAAAAAGCGTTCTGAGTGAGTTATTTCAATTCCACACTTTCTTTCCTTTGAATCAAAATTAGAACATTAAGTTCAATTATTTTGAGCAAACAAGTAATTAGTTTATCGGAATCCAAGTCAAAATTAGACGAATGGGGTTTTCTTTGTTGACATAAGATCTAATTGTATAAAGAATCAAAAATCACAGAAAATCCGCCCGTTTTGTCTAAGTATTCCTGATGTATGGGATTCTAACAAACCTCTATCAATATAAATATAATTAATAATAGAAATATAATTAATTTTTAAGAAACTTTTTGCTTAGTAAATGAAATTCGAAGACAAGAGCAAAAAATGAAGAAAAGAATAATAATAATATCTCATCCATATCCTTTCAAATGTTTCATGTAGAAAGATGAAAAACTACATTATATACTCGCTTAGATAGATACTTAGATCTATACTTAATAGATATTAAGTAATAATAATTCCAATTTAGAATTATCAAATTATAATAAGATATCTTTATATATAATAAGATATCTTTATATTATAAATAATAAATATAAAATCTAAATAATAATAACAGGTACAAATAGTAAATTGAGGTACCCATTCTATGACAACTCTTAACTTTCCCTCTGTTTTGGTGCCTTTAGTAGGCCTAGTATTTCCGGCAATCGCAATGGCTTCTTTATTTCTTTATGTTCAAAAAAACAAGATTGTTTAGAGCCGATGGGACAAAATCTCATCTATTTTGTTTTTTTTTTCAAAACTGACGCTTGTATCATAACACAGATATCCATTTAGCAAAATATGGTAAAAGTGGCTTCCGCCGAAAAACTCTTATGTCTGCAGAAAATGCTATAGGGGTAAATGGATTCTAGCTATTTTCAGAATCGACGGATGGCTGAACTGTAAAGTTGGTCTATCTATATGTATGTGGCTATCTTTAGTGAGATCATACGAAGGGTATGTTATTAGTTTAGATCTAACCAATTTAATGAATTACTCCTAAAGGTTCACATCAAACTAGTGCTAGTTGATGCGAGTTACTTCGGAAACAAAAGGACTAAAGTCAAATTCGTTTGGGGTATTCTCTCAATTCCAAAAAAAGCAACCGGATCAAGTATGAGTTGTCGATCAGAACATATATGGATAGAACCTATAACGGGGGCTCGAAAAACAAGTAATTTCTGCTGGGCTGTTATCCTTTTTTTAGGTTCATTAGGATTCTTGTTGGTTGGAACCTCCAGTTATCTTGGTAGAAATTTGATATCTTTATTTCCGTCTCAGCAAATAGTTTTTTTTCCACAAGGAATTGTGATGTCTTTCTATGGGATCGCGGGTCTTTTTATTAGCTCCTATTTGTGGTGCACAATTTCATGGAATGTAGGTAGTGGTTATGATCGATTTGATAGAAAAGACGGAATAGTGTGTATCTTTCGTTGGGGATTTCCTGGAAAAAATCGTCGGGTCTTCCTCCGATTTCTTATAAAAGATATTCAGTCCGTCAGAATAGAAGTTAAAGAGGGTATTTATGCTCGTCGTGTCCTTTATATGGATATCAGAGGCCAGGGAGCCATTCCATTGACTCGTACTGATGAGAATTTTACTCCACGGGAAATGGAAGAAAAAGCTGCTGAATTGGCCTATTTCTTGCGTGTACCAATTGAAGTATTTTAAGAAATGCGCCGAGAAATGAATGCTTTCTCAGCAGGAGGGCAAAAACGCAAGAATCCTCTTTTTCTTTTTTCTATAACATAACTTAATTGAGGTTTCTTCATGATACATTCATTCGAATCTTTTCAGTCATATTTCTGTATTTTTTTCTAGATTCAAGGCCTAACCACGAAATCAAAAATAAAAAAGAATGAATAGATTCATAGGTTCGATAACTTGTAATAGAACTGATGCGTGAGAGAAATATTAGATTACATAGAGTCGACGAATGAGATGGGTTCATTAACAATTCACAGATGAAAAAATGGCAAAAAAGAAAGCATTCACTCCTCTTTTATATCTTGCATCTATAGTATTTTTGCCCTGGTGGATTTCTCTCTCATTTCAAAAAAGTCTGGAATCCTGGGTTACTAATTGGTGGAATACTAGGCAATCCGAAACTTTTTTGAATGATATTGAAGAAAAGAGTATTCTAGAAAAATTCATAGAATTAGAGGAACTCCTCTTCTTAGAGGAAATGATCAAGGAATACTCGGAGACACATCTACAAAACCTTCGTATAGGAATTCACAAAGAAACAATCCAATTAATCAAGATACACAACGAGGGTCGTATTCATACGATTTTGCACTTCTCGACAAATATAATCTGTTTCATTATTCTAAGTGGTTATTCTATTTTGGGTAATAAAGAACTTGTTATTCTTAACTCTTGGGCTCAGGAATTCCTATATAACTTAAGTGACACAATAAAAGCTTTTTCTCTTCTTTTATTAACTGATTTATGTATCGGATTTCATTCGC